AGGTAAGATGGCTGAGTGTTGAGGCGTTAGGCTGTAGTCCTTTTTACAGAGGTTCAATTCCTCTTCTTATCGACTCTGTGGTGAAGTTCATGTTGAGTTGCAAACTCATCGATGCGCATTAGAAGTGTGCCGGAGTCTGGTAGACAGAAGCCTGCTGGTCTTAGGCATCTAACTGTTAATTAGAGTTTTATGGGATCGAGGCCCATCTGTCTAGGGAAGGTCCTAGCTTAATTAAAGTATTTGGGTTGCATTCAGAAGATGCAGGTTAATATCCTGCGGACCTTAGCAGAAACTAAGAGGGTCTAACTCTTATTTAAGGCTTTGAAGGCCTTCGGTTTAGCGGTTATCCTAAGTTTCTAAATAGTGGTCAGGATTATGGGGGAGAGTGGTAGTAGTAGGATTGATAGGGAGGCGACAATAGCGGTGAGGACATTTGTTGACTTGTTAATATGTCATTGTTTTATGTGGTTTGTGGAGTTTGGTGGGAGTGTGATTGTTGAGTAGTATGCGAGGCGGAGGTAGAAGAATAATCCTAGCAGGGATAGTATAGAGATGACTGTGGCTACTGTGGTTATTTCTTGTTTTGTAAGTTCTTGGATGGTGAGTCATTTGGGCAGGAATCCTGTGAGAGGTGGAAGTCCTGCTAATGATAGCAGGGTTAATATGAGGGTGGCGTTGAGTATAGGAGTTTTTGTTCATGAGATCATCATTGTTGATAATGTCATGGTTTTGGTTGTATTTAGGGTGATAAATACTGTGGTTGTTATAAGGGAGTATAGGTAGAAGGTTAGTAGGGTAAGTTTTGGGTTGTAGATAATGATAATTGCTATTCAACCTAGGTGGGAGATGGATGAAAAGGCCAGGATTTTTCGAATTTGTGTTTGGTTTAGGCCTATTCATCCACCTAGGGCTGCTGAAGCAAGGGCCATGGTGGTTAGTAGTGTTGGATTAAGGGAGTGGGAAGTTATAAATAGAATAGTAATTGGGGGGAATTTTATTACTGTTGATAACAGCAGGGCTGTAGTCAAGGATGAGCCTTGAAGTACTTCTGGGAATCAGAAGTGGAATGGGACTAGTCCTAGTTTTATTGCGATTGCAGCTGTTAGTAGTAGACATGAGGTTGGGTGGGTTAGTTGGGTGAGATCTCATTGTCCTGTATATCATGCGTTGGTTATGCCTGAGAAGAGGACTAAGGCTGATGCAGCTGCTTGTACTAAGAAATATTTAATTGCAGCTTCGATGGCTCGAGGATGGTGAGATTTTGAGATGAGGGGGATGATGGCGAGGGTGTTGATTTCTAGTCCGGTTCAGGCTATTACTCAGTGGTTGCTTGAAATTGTAATAGTTGTTCCTAGAAAGAGGCTTAGAGTAGTGATTAACTTTGCATGTGGGTTTATTAGTAGGGGAGGGGGTTAAACCATCATTTTCGGGGTATGGGCCCGATAGCTTTGTTAGCTGACCTTACTAGGAAATAATATAAAGGAAGTATGGAGAGTTTTGATCTCTTTTGTGTAGGTTCGATTCCTACTTTTCTAAGGCTTTCTTAGGAAATGAGAGGACTGGTATACCTCTATGTTCACTTTATCATAGTGACCCTTTACGTTCAGGCACATTTCCTTAAGTAAGGAGGGAGGCCTGCGTAGCAGATTGGTAAACTGATATGTCAGAGGCACAGTGCTAATGTTAGTGGTAGGAAGTTTTTTCAGAGCAGGTGCATGAGTTGATCATAGCGGAATCGTGGATAGGAGGCACGGATTCATAGGAATCCTGAAGAGAGGAATAGGACTTTTGTGGCTAGAACCATGGGAAATAATTCTTGGGAGAGATTTAGTGAGCTTGGGTTTAGGAACAGGATTGCTGTTAGTGTGTTTATTAGTATGATATTCGCGTATTCAGCTAGAAAGAACAGGGCGAATGGTCCAGCAGCATATTCTACGTTAAAGCCCGACACTAGTTCTGACTCCCCTTCTGTGAGGTCGAATGGGGCACGATTTGTTTCAGCGAGTGTCGAAATGTATCATATTATTGCAAGGGGCCATGAGGAGAAAATAAGGTATAATGGTTCTTGTGTGATGGCGAGGGTGTTTAGGGTGTAGTTCCCGCTAAATATGATTACGGATAAGAGGATGATAGCTAATGTTACTTCGTAGGAAATAGTTTGTGCTACTGCCCGCAGGGCTCCGATTAGAGCGTACTTTGAGTTTGAGGCCCAACCTGATCACAAAATTGAGTAAACTGCTAGGCTAGACATGGCAAGGAGGAAAAGGAGGCCTAAGTTGAGGTCAGTGAGAGAGAAGGGGAGGGGGAGGGGAATTCAAATGGTAAGTGCTAAAAGAAGAGCTAGTATAGGGGTTATGAGGAATAGGAATGGGGAAGAGGTAGATGGGCGGATTGGTTCTTTGGTGAATAGTTTAATTCCATCGGCCACAGGTTGCAATAGTCCGAAAGGCCCCACGATGTTTGGACCTTTTCGGGCTTGCATGTAACTTAAGATTTTTCGTTCTACTAGGGTCAGAAATGCTACGGCAATTAGGATTGGGATTACATAGGATAGGGACATGATAAGATAGGCTAGGGTAGGGAGGTGGGTCATATATATGAGGCTAGGGAGAGGATTTGAACCTCTGGGTAAAGGGCTTAAGCCTTTTGCATTTACCAAGCTCTGCCACGCTAGCTGGCCCCTTTTCTAGGGGATTGGTGGTGGGTGGTCCTTTGGTAATTTAGTTGGGTGCATTACTTGGGGATGAGGTGTGCTTGTAGTATTGACCCCACTTTCTCGGTCCTTTCGTACTGGAGAAAGTCTGTCATAGATAGAAACCGACCTGGATTGCTCCGGTCTGAACTCAGATCACGTAGGACTGTTAATCGTTGAACAAACGAACCCTTAATAGCGGCTACACCATTAGGATGTCCTGATCCAACATCGAGGTCGTAAACCCCCTCGTCGATGTGGGCTCTTAGAGGGGATTGCGCTGTTATCCCTGGGGTAGCTTGGTCCATTGGTCAGTAATACTGGGTCTGGTTACTATTAGTACGTTGAGAGGTTGCTCTCAGTTAAGAGATATGGTCTTATTTTTGGAGGATTTGTTTTTCTCCAAGGTCGCCCCAACCGAAAAATACAAGCCAGTATTCGGGTAAAGGTGGGCCTGATAGGTTTGGGTTTGTATGCAGTGGCTGTTGATTTTTAAGTTCCACAGGGTCTTCTCGTCTTATGTCAGTATTCCTGCTTTTGCACGGGAAGATCAATTTCACTGATTATCTGTAGGAGACAGGTAAGACCTCGTTTAGCCATTCATACAGGTCTCGATTTATGGGACAATTGATTGCGCTACCTTCGCACGGTTAGGATACCGCGGCCGTTAAACGTCATGTCACTGGGCAGGCATCACCTTCAATACTTGATAGGCTGAAGGCTATGTTTTTGGTAAACAGTCGGGCCTTGGGTTTGCCTAGTTCCTTTTACAGATTTTAATCTTTCTAATAGGCGCTCCTTCGTCGGGGTAACAGGGTGGGCTTAATATCTTGATCTTGTTGGAATTAAGATATTGGTTTGTTATCTGTTAATGATGTGAGTGTAAGTTTGCGCTTAAGAGGGGTGAACCCTGGTTACTCATTTTAGCATTAATGCTCCTATTAATATAGGTTGACCTGTTAGTAGGAAGGGAGTCATGTTGTTATTGGATTTTTTTATGTGTAGAGCTTTGACGCATTCTTTGTTGGTGGCTGCTTGAGGGCCTACAGTCTGGGGACGGTTAGGTGATTTATCCACTAATGGAGGTTGTTTTCTTTTTTAAAGGGGCTGTACCCCCTTTAAATTGTTCTTGATCTGCTTCATGGGGGCTAAGGTTAGGTGTCCGGGGAGAGAGATCAGGAGAGAACTGAGATTCATTTCACAGGTAACCAGCTATCACCCAGCTCGGTTGGCTTATCACCTCTACTAGCAAGTCATCCCACTCTTTTGCAACAGAGACGGGTTCGCTCATGGGTAGCTGCTTGCAAGTAGCTCGCTTGGGTTTCGGGATGACAAGCTTAAATTCATTTTGCTTGGTTATTCTTGCTAGACCATGATGCAAAAGGTACAAGGGCTTATCTTTGCTGTTTGTTGCTTGATTTTTCACTGTTATTTCATCTTTCCCTTACGGTACAGAGTCTCTATCGCGCCAGAAGGATCTTTTCTATCGCCCATACTAGGATTGGAAAATGTTTTAGTTAGGTGGTAGGATGGGGTTTTGTTGCGGTTAGGTTGTGTAATGTGATTGGGCTAGAGTGGGCTTCAAGGCGATCTGGTGTGTATCAGATATCTTTCAGGTGTAAGCTGAATGCTTTCATTTTATAGCTACGCCTTGGTGTGCTAAGTGCACCTTCCGGTACACTTACCTTGTTACGACTTACCTCATCTTCAGCCGTAAGGCTTATTAGTTATAAAAGTTGGTGGCTTGTGAGGAGGGTGACGGGCGGTATGTACGTGCCCCAGGGCCAACTTAAAGGGGGCCCTATTGTCCCCCTTTACTGCTAAATCCGCCTTCCGGGGGTTATTTCATACCCTCTTTCGTAGGTTTTCTATTGTAGAAAATGTAGCCCATTTCTTCCACCCCATAGGCTATACCTTGACCTGTCTTGTTAGTGGGTTGGGCTATTGTGCTCACTGTTGGGCTCTCAGGGGAGGTGAGCTGGCGACGGCGGTATGTAGGCTGCTCTGGCAAGAGGTGGTCGGGTGAATCGTGGGTTATCGATTATAGAACAGGCTCCTCTAGGTGGGTTTGGGGCACCGCCAAGTCCTTAGAGTTTTAAGCGTTTGTGCTCGTAGTTCCCAGGCGGATGCTTTGGTACGGTAAGCATCAGGATTTAGGGCTAGGCATAATGGGGTATCTAATCCCAGTTTGTGCCCTAGCTTTCGTGGAGTTGAATCAATCAGGAGTGCTAGGACCACCTTAGAGGCGGGCTTAAGTGCACCTTGAGCTTATGACAGCATAGTTGCATTTCGGTCCTAGTTACTGTGACATTGTAGTGCCACTCTTTACGCCGCATACAGTTAATTTGGGTCTCTTGTGTGACCGCGGTGGCTGGCACAAGATTTACCAACCCTAGGGTTGCTATGACTAAGTCAAGCTTGCGCTTATTGCTTAATGTTAACTACTGCTGAGTACCCGTGGGGGTGTGGCCGAGCAAGGCGTCTTGGGCTACAGCTATGGGTGTGCCTGATACCTGCTCCTCTCCCCTGCTAGAGTTAATAGCTAATAAGGGGCTAAGGGCATTTACACTGGGGCGCGGATACTTGCATGTATATGTCTAGCAAGAATTAACGGTAAGGTTAGGACTAAGTCTTTTGTCCCCAGGTACGTGTGGTAACCATCTTGGCATCTTCAGTGCCATGCTTTAGCTGATAAGCTATAGGGACTTTTATGCTTGTTGTTGTTTGTTGTTGTTTGTTGTTGTTTGTTGTTGTTTGTTGTTGTTTGTTGTTGTTTGTTGTTGTTTGTTGTTTTTAGGGAAGTTTCTTTTATAGTCTAGAGAATGTTGTTTGAATATACGAATGTAAAGTTGTGTTTATGGTTTTTAATGGAATTTCTCTGTTGTTGGATATATATCAACAGTGATGATAAAACGTGATGAAAATTCGTTCCAAAATACAGTTCATTTTTCAGTTAGAATCTTCTAGTTTTGTTTAGAAAGTTAGAGGAAATGAAAAGTGATAAATCATGTCCAATAAGCATTCACTAAATAACAGCATAAATAAGAGCTTGAGGATACACCATAACCAGATGTAAAGCAAAGTGCATCAGTGTAAAAATGATTCCCCATACACTTCAACCGTCTCATTCAGTTACTCCTGAGGACTACAATCCGGACGCCGACCATGGAAAGTCCAGACCTAGATTGTATTTACCTGGGTGCGCTGGGAGGGTCGCCTGAAGATCCCAGAAAAAAAAAARGAACCAAAGGTGCCAAAACGGTCGGATGTCGCGATCACGGGTGAGATGATGATATATAACCGACCAGATGTATCGGTGAAGTACAAGCTGAGAGGATTAACCTAGTTATGGCCCTGACCGAGGAACCAGAGGCGCAAAAGAGCAAGATGGGCTAGGGGTGTAGGGGGAAAGAATGGTCCTGAAGCTAGTAGCGTAGGATCTTTCATACACCGGGTTGCTGATTTCACGTGAGGAGCTCGATTAATAAATCACCTGGCACGAGCTTTGTGTACTTCGAGAAAGCTTGGAGGGTGATGCTTCCAACCCATTCAAAGGTGCAGACAAGCACTCCCGTATAAGGGAGGAAGTTTATGTATAAGCTAGCAGGTAGATGGTATTAGTACGGGTATTGTTAAAGGATTTTAGGAACTATTGGGTGGGAGGTCCTCTGGAAGAGGGGGTGTGGAAAATCATGGTTATGTCTGTTTGTGTATTAATGGTTTTCGAAGCATGGAGTGTATGTGTTATGGGGATAGTAGTTTAATGTAAGCCCGTACATGAGCGGGGGGGAAGGGGGGGGGAGGAAAAGTGATGTTTCTGTAGTTGAAATTTGATAACAGTGGCTTTTCAGGCCACAGATCTTGGAAAAAGCCAAGCAGAAACTGCTATGACTTATTTTGTACTTTTTATGGCTTTGTGTTTTGTGTTGGGGGGTTTGGCAGTGGCATCTAATCCTTCTCCTTATTATGGGGTAGTTGGTTTGGTGTTAGCTTCTGTTGCTGGGTGTGGGTGGTTGTTGAGTTTGGGGGTCTCTTTTGTATCGCTGGTGTTATTTATGGTGTATTTAGGGGGGATGTTGGTGGTTTTTGTTTATTCAGTTTCTTTAGCAGCGGATCCTTTTCCGGAAGCTTGGGGGGACTGGCAGGTTGTTGGGTATGGGGCAGGACTTGTTTTGGTGCTTGGTGTAGGGATAGTTGTAGGGGGATTTATTGGGTGTTGGGGTCCGGGGGTAAGTACTGTTGATAGTGGGGGTATGTTTTCTGTTCGGTTGGATTTTAGTGGGGTGGCAATGTTTTACTCGTGGGGGGTTGGAATGTTTTTGGTAGCGGGTTGGGGGTTGTTGTTGACTTTGTTTGTTGTGTTAGAGTTGGTACGTGGGTTGTCTCGTGGGGCCATTCGGGCAGTTTAGGGGGAAAGAAAGTGTTTTTCAGAGAATAGTTTAGTGTAAAATACCAGCTTTGGGAGTTGGAGATAGAGGTTTAAGTCCTCTTTTTCTGAGGTTGGTGGTGGAAACTCTAAGAAGGGGTGTAGTCTTCAATCTTTGGCTTACAAGACCAATGTTTTTTATAAACTATTAGAGTGTTTTAGTAGTTGAGTATTTTGTTTTCTAGGGTCCCGATGGCAGGGAATAGGAGTAGTAGGATGGTGAAGTAGGTGAGGGAGGCTAGTTGTCCAATGATGATGAATGGATGTTCTACGGGTTGGCTGCCCACTCATGTTAGGATAAGGAGGTTGGCGACTAAGGTTCAGAATAGAATTTGTGAAAGTGGGCGGAAAGTTATTGTACGCTGTTTGGATTTGTGAAGGAGGGGGATTAGGAATAGAACTAGTACTGAGGCGGCTAAGGCTAGGACACCTCCTAGTTTGTTGGGGATTGAGCGTAGGATGGCGTATGCAAATAGGAAGTATCACTCGGGTTTGATGTGTGGGGGTGTAACTAGTGGGTTTGCTGGGGTGAAGTTCTCTGGGTCACCTAGTAGGTTAGGTGAGAATAGGGCGAGGGTTGCTAATGGAAGGAATATGATAATAAATCCTAGGATGTCTTTTAGTGAGAAGTAGGGGTGGAATGGGATTTTGTCGCAATTTGAGACAATTCCTAGCGGATTGTTTGATCCGGATTCGTGGAGGAAGGTGAGGTGAAGGATGATGAGTTTTGGTCTTCTTTTTTAATGGAATTTCTCTGTTGTTGGATATATATCAACAGTGATGATAAAACGTGATGAAAATTCGTTCCAAAATACAGTTCATTTTTCAGTTAGAATCTTCTAGTTTTGTTTAGAAAGTTAGAGGAAATGAAAAGTGATAAATCATGTCCAATAAGCATTCACTAAATAACAGCATAAATAAGAGCTTGAGGATACACCATAACCAGATGTAAAGCAAAGTGCATCAGTGTAAAAATGATTCCCCATACACTTCAACCGTCTCATTCAGTTACTCCTGAGGACTACAATCCGGACGCCGACCATGGAAAGTCCAGACCTAGATTGTATTTACCTGGGTGCGCTGGGAGGGTCGCCTGAAGATCCCAGAAAAAAAAAARGAACCAAAGGTGCCAAAACGGTCGGATGTCGCGATCACGGGTGAGATGRTGATATATARCCGACCAGATGTATCGGTGAAGTACAAGCTGAGAGGATTAACCTAGTTATGGCCCTGACCGAGGAACCAGAGGCGCAAAAGAGCAAGATGGGCTAGGGGTGTAGGGGGAAAGAATGGTCCTGAAGCTAGTAGCGTAGGATCTTTCATACACCGGGTTGCTGATTTCACGTGAGGAGCTCGATTAATAAATCACCTGGCACGAGCTTTGTGTACTTCGAGAAAGCTTGGAGGGTGATGCTTCCAACCCATTCAAAGGTGCAGACAAGCACTCCCGTATAAGGGAGGAAGTTTATGTATAAACTGGCAGTAAAATGGTGTTAGTACGGGTATTGTTAAAGGATTTTAGGAACTATTGGGTGGGAGGTCCTCTGGAAGAGGGGATGGGTTTTGGAGGGGTATTATCCGCTTGAATATTAATGAGTATTGAACATGGATTGTGGTGTCTAGTGGGGTGGGAGAGTGAATGCAACGCAATACATAAAAATCAAGAAGAAAATGCATGAAATTATGTGGTGGGGGGGAAGGGGGGGGAAGGGGGGGGGGAGGAAAAGTGATGTTTCTGTAGTTGAAATTTGATAACAGTGGCTTTTCAGGCCACAGATCTTGGAAAAAGCCAAGCAGAAACTGCTATGACTTATTTTGTACTTTTTATGGCTTTGTGTTTTGTGTTGGGGGGTTTGGCAGTGGCATCTAATCCTTCTCCTTATTATGGGGTAGTTGGTTTGGTGTTAGCTTCTGTTGCTGGGTGTGGGTGGTTGTTGAGTTTGGGGGTCTCTTTTGTATCGCTGGTGTTATTTATGGTGTATTTAGGGGGGATGTTGGTGGTTTTTGTTTATTCAGTTTCTTTAGCAGCGGATCCTTTTCCGGAAGCTTGGGGGGACTGGCAGGTTGTTGGGTATGGGGCAGGACTTGTTTTGGTGCTTGGTGTAGGGATAGTTGTAGGGGGATTTATTGGGTGTTGGGGTCCGGGGGTAAGTACTGTTGATAGTGGGGGTATGTTTTCTGTTCGGTTGGATTTTAGTGGGGTGGCAATGTTTTACTCGTGGGGGGTTGGAATGTTTTTGGTAGCGGGTTGGGGGTTGTTGTTGACTTTGTTTGTTGTGTTAGAGTTGGTACGTGGGTTGTCTCGTGGGGCCATTCGGGCAGTTTAGGGGGAAAGAAAGTGTTTTTCAGAGAATAGTTTAGTGTAAAATACCAGCTTTGGGAGTTGGAGATAGAGGTTTAAGTCCTCTTTTTCTGAGGTTGGTGGTGGAAACTCTAAGAAGGGGTGTAGTCTTCAATCTTTGGCTTACAAGACCAATGTTTTTTATAAACTATTAGAGTGTTTTAGTAGTTGAGTATTTTGTTTTCTAGGGTCCCGATGGCAGGGAATAGGAGTAGTAGGATGGTGAAGTAGGTGAGGGAGGCTAGTTGTCCAATGATGATGAATGGATGTTCTACGGGTTGGCTGCCCACTCATGTTAGGATAAGGAGGTTGGCGACTAAGGTTCAGAATAGAATTTGTGAAAGTGGGCGGAAAGTTATTGTACGCTGTTTGGATTTGTGAAGGAGGGGGATTAGGAATAGAACTAGTACTGAGGCGGCTAAGGCTAGGACACCTCCTAGTTTGTTGGGGATTGAGCGTAGGATGGCGTATGCAAATAGGAAGTATCACTCGGGTTTGATGTGTGGGGGTGTAACTAGTGGGTTTGCTGGGGTGAAGTTCTCTGGGTCACCTAGTAGGTTAGGTGAGAATAGGGCGAGGGTTGCTAATGGAAGGAATATGATAATAAATCCTAGGATGTCTTTTAGTGAGAAGTAGGGGTGGAATGGGATTTTGTCGCAATTTGAGACAATTCCTAGCGGATTGTTTGATCCGGATTCGTGGAGGAAGGTGAGGTGGATTAGGGTGAGACCTGCAATTATGAATGGGAGAAGGAAGTGGAGAGCGAAAAATCGAGTTAGTGTTGGGTTGTCTACTGAGAAACCACCTCAAGCCCATTCTACAAGGGTTTGGCCGATGTAGGGGATTGCCGAGAATAGGTTGGTAATGACTGTGGCCCCTCAAAATGATATTTGTCCTCATGGTAGGACATACCCTACGAAGGCAGTTGCTATTAGGGTTAGTAAGAGGATAACGCCAGTGTTTCAGGTTTCTTTATATAGGTATGAGCCGTAGTAAAATCCTCGTCCGATGTGTAGGTAGATACAGATGAAGAAAAATGAGGCTCCGTTTGCATGGAGGTTTCGGATTAGTCAACCATATTGGACGTTTCGGCATGTGTGAGCAACGGATGTGAAGGCTAAGGTTGTGTCTGCAGTGTAGTGTATTGCTAGTAGTAGGCCTGTTAGGATTTGCGTCAGTAGGCAGATACCTAGTAGAGATCCAAAGTTTCATCAGGCAGAGATGTTCGGTGGAGTGGGCAGGTCAATTAGGGAGTTATTAATTATTTTGAGAAGTGGGTGTGATTTTCGGAGGTTTGGGGCCATTGGGGTAGTAGGTCTATGTGTTAGTAGGATGATGAGGATAGATAAGGCAAATGAGCTTAGGTAGGTTTTGATCAGTCCAGAATGGAGGGTGGTTGAGGTTTTGGTTGCTATGAGTTGGAGATTGGCAATTCCTTCTGGACCTATTTTTTTATATCAGGATAGATCGATTAGGTGGGAGGCAACTTTTTGTCCGCTGTTTAGGAGGTTTATGGAGATGAAGCGATGTGATAGGGGGTTGAAGTATCCTAGTGAGGAGGAGAAGTTTATGAGGGGGTTCTGTTTTGGTTGGGTTAGGGTGTGGGTTATGTTTGAGAGTTCCAGGGCTAGGATGATGCCGAAGATTGTAAGGATGAGGGCGGCAGTTTTTGTGAGTAGTGGTATGGTTATTGGGGGAGTTTTTGTTGGGGGAATGAAGGATGTGATGAGTAGACCGGCTGTGATGCTGCCCAGGGCTAGGCGAATGATTGGATTGGTGATTGTTTGGTTGTTTTCGTTTATTGGAGTAACTGTGGCTGTTCGGATATGTCCTGTTTGAACTAGTAATGTTATGCGTAGGGTATAGGTTGCGGTGAACGATGTAGCTAGGAGGGTTAGGAGGAGGGCCCATGTGTTTAGGTATGAGGTGTTTATGCTTTCGATAATTAAGTCTTTTGAGTAGAATCCAGCTAGGAAGGGGGTTCCTATTAGGGCTAGGTTGCCGATGGTCAGGCAGGAGGTAGTTGTTGGGAGTATTTTTTGTAGGCCACCTATTTTTCGGATGTCTTGTTCTCCGTTTAAGCTGTGGATGATTGATCCTGAGCAGAGGAATAGTATGGCTTTGAAGAAGGCATGTGTTGAGATGTGTAGAAATGCAAGTTGTGGAAGATTGAGTCCGATGGTTACTATTATCAGACCTAGTTGGCTTGATGTGGAGAAGGCGATAATTTTTTTGATGTCATTTTGTGTAATCGCACAGGTAGCGGCGAATAGTGTGGATAGTGCTCCTAGGCAAAGACATGTAGTGAGGGCAGTTTGGTTGTTGGAGAGTATGGGGTGAGTGCGGATGAGTAGGAAGATTCCGGCTACTACTATGGTGCTAGAGTGGAGTAGGGCAGAGACTGGAGTTGGACCCTCTATGGCAGCGGGTAGTCATGGGTGGAGGCCAAATTGGGCTGATTTTCCTGTAGCTGCTAGGATTAGACCTAGAAGGGGGAGTGTTGGAGTTTGAGTAGCAGTGAAGGCTTGTTGTACTTCTCAGGTATTTGTAGATGAGGCGAGTCATGCTATACTTAGGATGAGACCAATGTCTCCGATTCGGTTGTAGAGTACGGCTTGGAGGGCGGCTGTGTTGGCTTCTGCTCGTCCTTGTCATCAGCCGATGAGTAGGAATGATATGATTCCGACCCCCTCCCATCCAATGAAAAGGAGAAATAGATTGTTAGCAATGGTTAAGGTTAGTATAGCAATTAGAAATAATAGGAGGTAGTAGAAGAATTTTGTAATGTACGGCTCTGAGGCTATGTATCAGGATGCGAATTGTAGGATGGACCATGTTACGAATAGTGCGATAGGGAAGAATATTAGAGAGTACTGATCCATTTTGAGGCTAATGGGGATTTTAAAATTCGTGATGAATTTTCATTCTCAGCTAGAGGTAATGCTTTCTATGCCCGAATGTATGAATAAGGTCATTGGTACGAGGCTGGTTAGGAAGGCAGTTTTGACTGTGCGGGTGATGGTGGTGGGGGAATTTTGGAGGTTCTTGGATAAAAGGGGAAGTAGGATTGGTATTAGGATAATTGTTAGTGTCAGTATTATAAAGGTGTTAAGGATTAGTGCGGCTTCCATTACTTTTACTTGGATTTGCACCAAGATGAGTGGTTCCTAAGACCAATGGATTACTGTTATCCTTTAAAAGTAAGGGGGCTGAGGTTTTAAACTCAGATGCAAGAATTAGCAGTTCTTGTTGGTTGAACCACCCCTCGGCAGGTAAGAAGGGTTTAACTTCTATTTTTAGAATCACAGTCTAATGTTTGGGTTAAAACTATACTTGCATGAGGGGATTCCTGAGATTAGTTCTGGTTTTAGGATTAGGAGGAGTAGAGGGATAATGTGGAGGGTTATTAGAAGGTGTTCTCGTGTGTTTGAGTTTTGGATGGATGTGATGTGGGTAGGGAGTGTCCCTCGTTGGGTTGTTAGTAGTATGGATAAGGTGTAGGAGGCAGTTAGTAGGGTTGCGATTCCGGTGAGGATGATCGTGAAGGAGGATCAATTGAATAGTGCGATTATAATTGTTAGTTCTGCTATTAGGTTTGTGGTTGGGGGTAGTGCTATGTTTGTTAGGTTAGCTAGGAGTCATCATGTGGCTATGAGTGGGAGTAGGGGTTGTAGACCGCGAGTTAGGAGAAGAATGCGGCTGTGTGTGCGTTCGTAGTTTGTGTTAGCTAGGCAGAATAGTATTGAGGAGGTTAATCCATGGGAAATTATAAGGATTATAGCCCCTGAAAATGATCAGTGGGTTTGGATTATGCTTGCAGCAATAACAAGACCTATGTGGCTTACAGAGGAATAGGCGATGAGTGATTTGAGGTCAGTTTGGCGCAGGCAGATTGAGCTGGTTATTAATGCACCTCATAGGGCTAATGTTAGGAAGGGGTAGTATAGATTATTTGAGGTGGGTGCTATGAGTAAGGTGAGTCGTATGATGCCGTAGCCGCCTAGTTTTAGGAGTAGGGCTGCTAGTAGTATAGATCCGGCAATTGGAGCTTCGACATGAGCTTTGGGTAGTCATAGGTGAAGGCCGTATAGAGGGGCTTTTACCATGAATGCTATTAGTAGGGCTGTGCTTGATAGGATGTTAGTTCAAGAAGAAGTGAGTACGGGATGAGTTAGTTTTAGGATTATGAGATGTAGGGTGCCTGTCTGTGTATGTAGGTGGAGAATAGCAACTAAGAGTGGGAGTGAGCTGATTAGGGTGTAGAAAAGTAGGTAAATACCAGCGCTTAGGCGTTCTGGTTGGTTTCCTCATCGGGTAATAAGGATTAAGGTGGGGATTAGTGTTGCTTCAAATGAGATGTAAAATAGTATGAGCTCTGTAGTTGAGAAGGCTAGGATAATGAACGGTTGGATTATAATTAGGGATATGATAAAGGTTCGTTTTCGTACTAGCGGTTCGTGTTGAAGGTGGTTTTGGCTTGCTATTATTATAAGAGGGAGCAGTCAGCAAGATAGTACTAGTAGGGGGGATGAAATTTGGTCGATGCCAGTTCATTGGGTTAGGTTTTTATAGGGGTAGTATGATGGAGTGAGTCATTGTAGGCTGAGGAAGGCAATTAGTAGGCTGTGCGAGGTTGTGTTTAGTCATAAGAATTTGGGGGGCGATAGGAGGGCTGTTGGGAGGAGTATGATTGTAGGGAGGATGATTTTTAACATTGTAGTAGGTTTAGGTTGTGTAGGTGGTCGGATCCGTGGGTTCGTGTGGATGCCACTAGTATTGCTAGGCCCGTACCCGCTTCACAGGCTGAGAATGCTAATATGAGTACTGGTACTAGGGTGGATGATGTTGTTTGGTTTTCAATTGGTCAGAGTGATAAAGCGACATATATGGATAGTATCATGCTTTCTAGACATAGAAGGGCAGAAATTAGGTGCGTTCGATGGAAGGCTAGTCCTAAGCTGCTCAATGTGAAAGCTGAATAGAAGCTTAGGTGTGTGAGTGACATGAAGAAAGTCATAGGGTTAGACTATGATCTGTTGAGTCGAAATCAACTGTCCTGGTTGGACTAACTTTCTGTATTTATTCTGCTCACTCTAGGCCGCCTTGTGTTCATTCGTAGATTAGTCCTAGTGTGAGTAGAGCAATGATGACAGAGGCTCAAGTTAGAGTGGTAGAGGGGGATTGGAGTTGTACAGCTCATGGAAGTGGAAGTAGGAGTGCAATTTCTAGGTCGAATAGTAAAAATAGGATTGCTACTGAGGAAGAAACGGATGGAGAAGGGGAGTCGAGCAGATCCAAGTGGGTCGAATCCACATTCGTATGGGGATAGTTTTTCTGGGTCCGGGTTTGTTTGGGCTAATCAAAAGTTTAATGTAGTGAGGATGATGCTTAGAGTAAGGGATAGGGTGAGTATGAACGTGATTATGTTGATTGCTCTTCTCTGGGGTTTTACCAGATTTTAGAGATTGGAAGTCAATTGTAATTAGTATACTAGAAGAGCAAGATCCTCATCAGTAGATAGTTATGTAGAGGAATAATCAGATGACGTCTACGAAATGTCAGTATCATGCTGCTGCTTCGAATCCGAAGTGGTGGTTGGATGTGAAGTGGAATTTAATTAGGCGTAGTAGACATACTGACAAGAATGAGGATCCAATGATGACGTGTAGTCCGTGGAATCCTGTAGCAACAAAGAAGGTTGATCCGTATACACCGTCAGCGATTGAGAATGGTGCTTCGTAGTATTCTATTGCTTGGAGTGCTGTGAAGTAGAATCCTAGTAAGATTGTTATTGTTAGTGCGTGGATTGCTTGTTTTCGATTGCTTTCTGTAATGCTATGGTGTGCTCATGTTACTGTGACGCCTGAAGCCAGGAGAATAGCGGTGTTTAGTAGGGGGACTTCTAGGGGATTGAGGGGTTTGACTCCTGTAGGAGGTCATTGTCCTCCTAGCTCTGGGGTTGGGACTAGGCTGGAGTGGAAGAATGCTCAGAAAAAGCCGAGGAAAAAGAATGCCTCGGATGTAATGAATAGGATTATTCCGTATCGTAGGCCTTTTTGGACTGTAGGTGTATGATGTCCTTGGAATGTGCTTTCTCGCACAATGTCTCGTCATCATTGTAGTATGACTAAGAATATGGAGAGTAGGCCGAGGATGAGTAGTTGAGATGAGCTGTAGTGGAATCATATGATTAATCCTGAGGTGGTAAGTAGAGCGGCTGCTGCTCCAAAAATAGGTCAGGGGCTTGGGTCGACTATGTGGTAGGAGTGTGCTTGGTGTGCCATTAGATGTTTTCTTGTAAGTATAGGCTGAGTAGTAAGACGAAGACGTATGCTTGGATTATGGCGACAGCTACTTCTAGAATAGTTAGTAGGAGTAGGATTAGTGCAGTTAGGACGGATACAGTGGGGATGATTGGGAGTAGGGCAGTGGTGGCTGTAGAGATAAGTTGAATTAGTAGATGGCCTGCGGTGAGGTTTGCTGTTAGTCGAACACCCAGAGCTAAGGGTCGGATGAGTAGGCTGGTAGTTTCGATTAGAATTAGGGCAGGGATTAGGGGTGTAGGGGTGCCTTCAGGGAGGAGGTGTCCTAGGGAGGCTGAGGGTTGGTTTCGTAAACCTGTGAGTAATGTAGCAAGTCAGAGCGGGAAGGCTAGTGCTATATTTATAGATAGTTGGGTGGTTGGGGTAAAAGTGTACGGTAATAGGCCTAGTAAGTTGATTGTGAGTAGAAATATTATTAATGAGGTTAGGATTAGGGCTCATTTGTGTCCTGCTTTGTTTAGGGGTATTATTAGTTGCTTAGTAATTAGATGGAGGAGTCAGAGTTGTAAGGTAGAAAGACGGTTAGTGATTCATCGGCTACCAGGGGTGGGGAATAATAGGGCGGGGAATAGTATGGAGAGTAGGATTAGTGGAATTCCTAGTAGGCATGGGCTTGTGAATTGGTCGAAGAAGCTTAGGTTCACGGTCAGGTTCAGGGGGTGATTTTGGTAGTTATGGGGGTTTTGTTAGAGTTGGAGGGAAGGTTAGTTGAGGTAAATGATAATAGTTTTGGTTGGATTGTCAGGGTGAAGATTAGTCATGCTGCTAGTATGATAAGGAATCATGGGTTGGGATTGAGTTGTGGCATTCCATTAAGGAGGGGTGGTGGCCCTCTTTCTCTAGCTTAAAAGGCTAGTGCTGGTACATAGCTTCTTAATGATTAGGATGATAGTAGTGAAGATCAGCTCTCAAAGTGAGTTAGGGGGGTTGATTCTACTACAATTGGTATGTAGCTGTGGTTAGCCCCACAGATTTCAGAGCATTGGCCGTAGAAGATTCCTGGTCGAGTAGTGATGAATGATGTTTGGTTTAATCGTCCTGGGATTGCATCGGTTTTTACTCCTAGGGTGGGAATGGCTCAGGAGTGGAGTACGTCGTCAGCGGTAACGATGATGCGGATGGGAGATTCTATGGGGACAACAACACGGTGGTCAACTTCTAAAAGTCGGAAGTGACCTAGCGGAAGGTCTGAGGTTGGAATTATGTATGAGTCGAATGAGAGGTCTTTGAAATCTGTGTATTCGTAGCTTCAGTATCATTGATGGCCGATGGCTTTTAGGGTCAGGTCAGGTTCGTCAATTTCGTCTATTATGTAAAGGATTTGTAGGGATGGGAGGGCGAGTAGGATAAGAACGATAGCTGGGAGAATTGTTCAAATTAGTTCAACTTCTTGTGCGTCTACAGTGTTTGATGATAGTTTTTCTATAAGTATAAGTGCTAATAGGTAGAGTACTAGGCTGCAGATTGCTAATGCTACTATTAGGGCGTGGTCGTGGAATTCTACGAGCTCTTCTATGATAGGGGAGGAAGCATCTTGAAAGCCGAATTGTGAGTGATTGGCCATGTGAGAGGTACAGGGTTTTCACCTGTGATTTAGGCTTGACAAGGCTATGTAATTGGTTTACTAACGTCTCATAAGAAAGAAGCATGAGTGGTTTAATGCGGTTGGCTTGAAACCAGCATATGAGGGTTCGATTCCTTCCTTTCTTGAATTTGAACAAAGGCAGGTTCTTCGAAGGTGTGGTATGGAGGTGGGCAGCCGTGAATTCATTCAATGTTGGTGGTAGTTAGCTCTGGTTGAAGGACCTTTCGTTTTGATGCAAAGGCTTCTCAGATGATGAATATTAATATAATTACGGCTGTCATTGAAATAAGTGAGCCGATGGAGGATATGGTGTTTCATAGAGTATATGCGTCTGGGTAATCTGAGTATCGTCGTGGCATGCCGGCTAGGCCTAGGAAGTGCTGTGGAAAGAAGGTTAAGTTGACTCCTGTAAATATTACTCCGAAATGGGCTTTAGTTCATGAGGGGTGGAGGGTGTATCCTGTTAGTAGAGGGAATCAGTGGGTGAATCCTGCTAGGATGGCGAAGACTGCACCCATTGAGAGGACGTAATGGAAATGAGCGACTACGTAATATGTATCATGTAGGGCGATGTCTAGTGAAGAGTTTGCTAGGACAATTCCTGTGAGGCCTCCGATAGTAAATAGGAAGATGAAGCCGAGTGCTCATAGTATTGGGGGGTCTCATTTGATAGTTCCTCCATGCAGGGTGGCTAATCAGCTAAATACTTTAATGCCAGTGGGAATGGCGATGATTATGGTGGCGGATGTAAAGTAGGCTCGGGTGTCTACGTCTATGCCTACTGTAAACATATGGTGTGCTCATACAATGAAACCTAGGAATCCAATGGACAGTATGGCTCATACTATTCCTATGTAGCCGAATGGTTCTTTTTTTCCTGCATAATATGTTACAACATGCGAGATGATTCCGAAACCAGGGAGGATTAGAATATATACTTCTGGGTGTCCGAAGAATCAGAAAAGGTGTTGGTATAGTACTGGGTCACCTCCTCCGGCAGGGTCGAAGAATGTAGTGTTTAGGTTTCGGTCTGTTAGTAGTATGGTAATACCGGCTGCGAGTACTGGAAGTGAGAGCAGTAGTAGGACGGCGGTGATAAGCACTGATCATACAAATAAGGGGGTTTGATACTGTGAAAGGGCTGGGGGTTTTATATTAATGGCAGTTGTGATGAAGTTGATGGCCCCTAGGATGGAGGAGACACCTGCTAGGTGGAGGGAGAAGATTGCTAGGTCTACTGAGGCTCCAGCATGGGCTAGATTACCAGCTAAGGGGGGATACACGGTTCATCCAGTTCCAGCTCCAGCTTCTACTGTGGAGGAGGCTAAGAGGAGTAAGAATGAGGGGGGTAGTAGTCAGAAGCTTATGTTGTTTATGCGTGGGAATGCTATGTCGGGAGCACCGATTATGAGGGGCACTAGTCAATTTCCGAAACCGCCGATTATGATTGGTATTACTATGAAGAAGATTATTACGAAAGCGTGTGCGGTGACGATTACATTGTAAATTTGGTCGTCTCCTAGGAGGGTCCCTGGTTGGCCTAGTTCTGCACGAATTAGTAGGCTAAGGGCGGTACCAACTATACCGGCTCATGCGCCGAAGATTAGGTATAGGGTGCCAATGTCTTTGTGGTTTGTTGAAAATAGTCATCGGTTGATGAATGTCAC